ATAGCGGACAAATTGGCGTATTACCAAATCACGCGCCTATTGCCACAGCTGTAGATATAGGTATTTTGAGAATACGCCTTAACGACCAATGGTTAACGATGGCTCTGATGGGTGGTTTTGCTAGAATAGGCAACAATGAAATCACTGTTTTAGTAAATGATGCGGAGAAGGGTAGTGACATTGATCCACAAGAAGCTCAGCAAGCTCTTGAAATAGCGGAAGCTAACTTGAGGAAAGCTGAAGGCAAGAGGCAAACAATTGAGGCAAATCTAGCTCTCAGACGGGCTAGGACACGAGTAGAGGCTATCAACGCGATTTCGTAACTACTTAGTTAATCGAAAGAATTTCCGTATAAACAATAAACAGAACTTTCGTTTATACATCCCATTTTGATTCTTCCGATTAAAGAGAATCAAATACAATCAAAAGTGAAATCAGATTTTGATCTAACGAAAAATTTGAAAATTGAAATGAAAATTGAAAACGGAAATAGAATAGGATGAAAAAGATATAAAATCAATAAAAGAAGGTGGGTAGAAAAACTTATTAGACACCGGGATCGATGGTATCTAATAAGTTCTACCTACTATTGGATTTGAACCAATGACTCCCGCCGTATGAAAGCGATACTCTAACCGCTGAGTTAAGTAGGTCAGTTATTATCATAAGGAATCATAAAGAGAAAGAAAAGGGACCTATCACATCGATGGATTATAAATCCAATATTACTTCTAAGCAATACCAATCAAACCGACAAAAAAGGTATGATTATGATGTTGGATCATGTAATATTCATCTTGACAAGAAATTATCTACATAATATGATAAAATATGTATCACAAATACAAGGGCTATAGCTCAGTTGGTAGAGCACCTCGTTTACACGCGCGCCAATGTTTTTCAGGGAAGTCTATCATGCAATCAAAAGAATTGATCCTTTTGAGAAATCGATGTCTTACTCCATTAATTTGAAGGAACAAAACAAGAGAACAATAGCCTGACAAATGGTTCGGTCCGATTCGGGTGCCGTTTAGGCAGGATCCGAATCGAACCCATCATTGATTTGAGATATTGATAGGGTGAATACCCAGTCTATTCAATGCTAGGCATAATGAGTATAAGGACCTCAAAAATGCTCTTTTCGTCTTATGAATCTTAAGGTGTATGAAGTTTCATGTTTGATTTTTTATTTTAATCAGGATGATAGAGACTCCATTTAACTTAGGTTGATCTAGGCCAGAAGCAGACCTACGTCAAGATAACCCTTCCCTTCTTTGAAACACTTTGGAAGTGCTCCTGTATCAGTAATGAATCAGAGCACACGGAACCATCTTCTTTTTTTCTCTTAGAAAAAAATATATATATATATGGTAGACTAGCTGATATTTCTATCAGTTAATGAAAGAGCCCAATGCAAAAAAAATGCATGTTGGGTCTTTGAAATAGACCGAATCATTTTGATAATAATAAGTTCGATCTGTTTTACCGAGAAGGTCTACGGTTCGAATCCGTATAGCCCTATATTTTCTATTTAATTATTTTATATTTAATTCATTTAAAATATTCATTAAATTAATAAAAATGAAATGAAAATAATATGCTTAAAACTAAAACAATAAAGAATATCCAAATACAACTTTTTTAGTTGTATAGTTTTTTTCCTAATTACTAATTATTGTATTCTTTGTTGATTGGAACTGGTCGCTTCCGGTTGGAAGGTTTTTTTTTATTTCTAAAATTCTAATCCATATTAGATATTAGTTAGATATTAGAATTCCTTTTATTTATTATTTATAAAAATCCGAAATGAAGTGAAAAAGAAAAAGTATTACTTGTTTTGGATTTGTATACTATTATAGTATATAGTATTATTATAGTATATAGTAATATAGTAATAGTATAAATATATATTTATACTATTACTATACAAATGAGTACTATATCTAAATTAAATCGAAATAAGTGTAATGTAAATAATAAATAAAATAGGATTAATTCCAATCAATAAATCTTAAAACGCAACATGTAAACACAGCAAAGAAACGAAACTAGACGATTCGATCAAACTGAATTGTTGTTTTGACTACTAAACAAACAGTTGCGGATGACTTGACAATGAATTCCTGGTCGAATCGACTAATCCGATCTATTTTTCACATTCATAGGAGTTCGTCTATGTTTCTGCTTTACGAATATGATATTTTCTGGGCATTTCTAATAATATCAAGTGCTATTCCTATTTTGGCATTTCTAATTTCTGGAGTTTTAGCCCCGATTAGAAAGGGTCCAGAAAAACTTTCTAGTTATGAATCGGGTATAGAACCAATGGGCGATGCTTGGTTACAATTTAGAATCCGTTATTATATGTTTGCTCTAGTTTTTGTTGTTTTTGATGTTGAAACGGTTTTTCTTTATCCATGGGCAATGAGTTTCGATGTATTGGGGGTACCCGTATTCATAGAAGCTTTGATTTTCGTGCTTATCCTAATTGTTGGTTCAG